GCCGCCGTAGCTTAAATAAAGCATGACACTGAAGATGTTAAGATGTACCGTAAAAAGTTCCGGAGGCACAAAGGTTTGGTCCTGGCCTNGCTGTCAGCTATAGTTAGAATTACACATGCAAGTATCCGCACCCCTGTGAGGATTGCCCGTACTCCCCCCTCAGGTGAGACGGAGTAGGTATCAGGCACAACTTATAAGTTCACCGAAGCCCAAGACGCCTTGCTAAGCCACGCCCCCAAGGGTATTCAGCAGTGATAGACCTTAAGCAATAAGCGAAAGCTTTACTTAGTCATAACTAATAGAGCTGGTAAAGTCCGTGCCAGCCACCGCGGTTACACGGACAGCTCAAGTTGACAAAGGACGGCGTAAAGGGTGGTTAGGGAATAATATAAACTAAAGACGAAAGACTTCAAGACCGTTGCACGCTGCCTCGGAGCCCTGAAAATCATCCACGAAAGTGACTTTATACTACCCGACCCCACGAAAGCTGAGGTACAAACTGGGATTAGATACCCCACTATGCTCAGTCTTAAACATTGAATAAATTTAACCATTTTATTCCGCCTGGAAACTACGGACATTAGTCTAAAAACCAAAGGACTTGGCGGTGCTTTAAACCCCCCTAGAGGAGCCTGTCCTGTAACCGATGACCCCCGTTTAACCTCACCCTCTCTCGCCTAGCCCACTTATATACCGCCGCCGTCAGCCTACCCTGAGAAGGGATAATAGTATGCATAATTGGCACAGCCCTAAACGTCAGGTCGAGGTGTAGTGCATGAGAGGGGAAGAGATGGGCTACACTTGCTCGCCTTGAGCAAATACGGACGTTTTGTTGAAACACGAAACTGAAGGAGGATTTAGTAGTAAATGAGGAACAGAGTGCCTCACTGAAACCGGCCCTGAAGCGCGCACACACCGCCCGTCACCCTCGCCGAGCATTAACGAACATTAAATAAAAAGTCTTGAAAGCACTAGGAGAGGAAAGTCGTAACATGGTAAGTGTACCGGAAGGTGTGCTTGGACAATACAGGACGTAGCTGAGAAGAATAGCATCTCCCTTACACTGAGAAGTCACCTGTGCAAGCCAGGTCGCCCTGATACCTACTAGCTAGCCTACCCACCCACATACAACAACCAACTTAATACCCCCTAATAGGCAACTTAAGACTAATTAAAACATTTTCCCTCCCCAGTACAGGAGATGAAAACGGACCCATCTGAGCTATAGAAAAAGTACCGCGAGGGAAAGCTGAAAGAGAGATTAAATAGACCAGTGAAGTCAAATAAAGCAAAGATTAGACCTTGTACCTTTTGCATCATGGGCTAGCCAGTAGTACCAGGCAAGAAGCACCACAGTCTGTTGCCCCGAAACTTGGTGAGCTACTCCGCGACAGCCTATTATAGGGCGAACCCGTCTCTGTGGCAAAAGAGTGGGAAGATCGTTGAGTAGAAGTGACAAGCTTACCGAACCTAGTTATAGCTGGTTGTCCAAGACATGAATATAAGTTCAGCTCTCCAACTTTTTTGATCCACCTGGCGTGCGCCATTTGACCCAGAGAACACCAGGAGAAGTTACTCAAAAGGGGTACAGCCCGTTTGAGGGAAGAAACAACTTTTTCATGGAGGTTAAGGATTATGATTGACCGGGGCTTCTGCCCTAGTGGGCCTAGGAGCAGCCACCTATATAGAAAGCGTCGAAGCTCGAGCAGCATTTTCCCCATTATACCACTAAATAAACCCGAAACCCCAACTTTGTATTGGACCACTCTACTTGAAGTAGAAAAGATCCTGCTAGCATGAGTAATAAGAAGTCATAAGGACTTCTCCCGGCACAAGTGTATACCAGAACGGACAAACCACTGAAAATTAACGGACCCAACGCCAGAGGGTGATGAAATCTACCTGATAAACTGGAAAAGCATTCATACCCAACCCGTTTACCCTACACCGGAGTGCCCTAAGGAAAGACAAAAGGAATAGAGAAGGAACTCGGCAAACTTCAGCCTCGCCTGTTTACCAAAAACATCGCCTCTTGCAAACCATATAGAATAAGAGGTCCAACCTGCCCAGTGACACTATGTTCAACGGCCGCGGTATTTTGACCGTGCTAAGGTAGCGCAATCACTTGTCTTTTAAATGAAGACCTGTATGAAAGGACTAACGAGGGCTGAGCTGTCTCCTTTTTCCAGTCAATGAAATTGATTTCCCCGTGCAGAAGCGGGGATGTACACATAAGACGAGAAGACCCTGTGGAGCTTAAGGCCCCAGCAAAGTCCATGTTAATGAAGTCTTTATGAGGACTACAAACTAAATGAATACTAGTGCTGGGCCTTCGGTTGGGGTGACCATGGGGTAGAAACAGCCCCCAGGCGGACAGGGAACACTGAAGGAATTTAACCATAAACACATAACTCCACTCCTCAAAACAAGAGCCTCAACTCTAACTAACGAAATTTTCGACTCAAAGTGATCCGGGTGATACCGATCAACGAACCAAGTTACCCCAGGGATAACAGCGCCATCCCCTTCTAGAGCCCATATCGACAAGGGGGTTTACGACCTCGATGTTGGATCAGGACATCCTAATGGTGCAGCCGCTATTGAGGGTTCGTTTGTTCAACGATTAAAGTCCTACGTGATCTGAGTTCAGACCGGAGCAATCCAGGTCAGTTTCTATCTATGACCAAGCTTTCTTCTAGTACGAAAGGACCGAGGAAAGGGGGCCCATCCTAAAAGCACGCCCCACCCCCCATCTGGTAAACCAGGATAAACCAGGGAAGGGAAAGAGCCTTTCTGCTATAGAAGATAGTGTGTTGGAGTGGCAGAGCCCGGTTAAGCGCAGGTCCTAAGACCCTTCTACAAAGGTTCAAGTCCTTTCTTCAACTATGCTTCAAGTTAATACCATTTTGACTCATATCGTCAACCCTTTAATCATTATTGCCCTTGTTCTTCTAGCGGTAGCATTCCTTACCCTGATCGAACGAAAAGTTCTCGGGTACATGCAACTTCGCAAGGGCCCAAATATCGTTGGCCCCTACGGAGTTTTTCAACCTATCGCTGACGGGGTGAAACTGTTCACCAAAGAGCCTGTGCGTCCCTCTACCTCCTCACAAGTCTTGTTTCTAGCGACCCCCCTTCTTGCACTGACCCTTGCACTAACCCTGTGAGCTCCCCTCCCCCTGCCTCAACCCCTCGCTGACTTAAGCCTAAGCATCCTTTTCGTTCTCGCCATCTCGAGCCTTGCGGTCTACTCAATTTTAGGCTCGGGGTGAGCTTCCAACTCCAAGTATGCCCTAATGGGCGCACTCCGAGCCGTGGCCCAAACCATTTCCTATGAAGTCAGCCTAGGCCTAATCCTTCTTTCCGCCATCATTTTTACAGGTGCATTTTCCCTACAAGTATTTGCCACCGCCCAAGAAAATGTCTGACTAGTTTTCCCAGCTTGACCACTTGCGGCAATGTGGTTTGTATCTACACTAGCCGAAACAAACCGGTCACCTTTCGATCTAGCGGAAGGGGAGTCTGAGCTGGTCTCTGGCTTTAACGTAGAATACGCAGGAGGACCATTCGCGCTCTTCTTCCTGGCCGAATATGCAAACATCCTATTTATGAATGCTCTAACCGCTACACTTTTCCTAGGCTCAACATATCATCACTCAGTCCCCGCTCTCTCATCAGTCGCTATTATACTGAAACTCATTGCTTTAGCAGTAGTATTCCTGTGGATTCGAGCGGCTTTCCCCCGCTTCCGATATGATCAACTAATACACCTTATCTGGAAGGCCTTCCTTCCCCTCACCCTCGGACTATTACTGTGACATCTGGCACTACCCATCGCCACAGCCTCTCTCCCCCCCATGTAGATGAGACCGTGCCTGATTAAAGGGACACTTTGATAGAGTATATTATGCGGGTTAAAGCCCCGCCGGTCTCTTTTCATCTGGCAAGATAAGTTAACACAAACTTTTGGGCCCATACCCCAAATATGCGGGATAAAATCCCGCTCTTGCCAATGAACCCGTACATTTTATCCGCACTCCTAATGGCCCTAGGACTTGGCACTACCCTCACTTTCGCCAGCTCACATTGAATACTTGCCTGGATTGGCCTTGAAATCAATACCCTCGCCATTCTTCCACTTATAGCCCAACACCACCACCCCCGTGCGGTCGAGGCCGCAACGAAATATTTTCTCACCCAAGCTGCCGCGGCTGCAACGCTACTCTTCGCAAGCACAACCAACGCCTGAATTTCGGGCCAGTGGAGCATCTCAGAACTATCCCACCCTGCTCCCCTCGCCATGGCCATTGCGGCGATTGCCCTTAAAATTGGCTTGGCACCTGTACACTCGTGACTGCCCGAAGTCCTACAAGGCCTTGATTTGACTACCGGACTAATTCTCTCCACCTGACAAAAGCTCGCACCCTTTGCCCTTCTAATGCAGCTGCAGACGCCACTAACCTCTGTGCCCCTGCTAACTATGGGCATTCTTTCTACCCTGGTGGGAGGTTGAGGAGGCTTAAACCAAACTCAACTCCGGAAAGTACTAGCCTATTCATCGATTGCACATCTGGGGTGGATAACCCTTGTACTACAATTTATGCCCTCTATTACACTTCTAACACTACTCACCTATTTTGTAATGACTTCGTCAGTTTTCCTTGTATTTAAAACGAACCACTCGACGACAGTTAATCAGCTCACTCTTTCGTGAACCAAGTCCCCCGTGTTGGCGGCTACCGCACCCATAATCCTTTTATCACTAGGGGGATTACCACCACTAACTGGGTTTATACCCAAGTGATTGATTATGTTTGAAATAACAACCAACAACCTAATGCTTCTCACTACCCTCGCTGCACTCTCTGCCCTCCTAAGCCTTTACTTTTACCTTCGTCTTTCGTATGCAATAGCACTTACCATCCCCCCAAACGGGTTAACTACGAGTTCGTCATGACGGTTCTCATCGCACCAGCTGGCACTACCCCTTGCCCTCTTCTGCACAACAACTCTGGGCCTCCTGCCACTCTTACCAGGCGTAACATCTATTTTCATCCCCTAAGGGCTTAGGATCGACCAAACCAGGGGCCTTCAAAGCCCCTAACGGGAGTGAGAATCTCCCAGCCCTTGGACATGCTAGACAGGCGGGACTTTAACCCGCGAACTCTTAGTTAACAGCTAAGCGCCCTATACTCCGAGCATCTGTCTAATCTCAATGAACCCGTGGCCATAGTACGTTGATTCTTCTCCACCAACCACAAAGACATTGGCACCCTTTATCTCGTATTTGGTGCTTGAGCCGGAATAGTTGGCACCGCCCTTAGCCTGCTCATTCGAGCAGAACTTAGCCAACCCGGCGCATTGCTGGGTGACGACCAAATCTACAATGTGATTGTTACAGCCCATGCATTCGTAATAATCTTCTTTATAGTAATACCAATCATGATCGGGGGCTTCGGCAACTGACTCATTCCACTAATGGTTGGAGCACCGGACATAGCCTTCCCCCGGATAAACAACATGAGCTTCTGGCTCTTGCCCCCCTCATTCCTGCTTCTACTAGCTTCCTCTGGAGTAGAGGCGGGTGCCGGCACGGGATGAACTGTCTACCCACCACTGGCGGGAAACCTTGCTCACGCCGGAGCATCTGTTGACCTAACTATCTTTTCTCTTCACCTGGCCGGGATCTCCTCTATCCTCGGGGCCATCAATTTCATCACTACCATCATTAATATGAAGCCAGCCGCCATGTCAATGTATCAAGCCCCCCTATTCGTTTGAGCTGTACTCATTACTGCCGTCCTTCTTCTGCTATCCCTTCCCGTGCTAGCAGCAGGCATTACAATGCTCCTAACCGATCGTAACCTTAACACGACCTTCTTCCACCCTGTTGGAGGAGGAGACCCCATTCTTTACCAGCACTTGTTCTGGTTCTTCGGACACCCTGAAGTCTACATTCTTATTCTGCCGGGCTTTGGTATGATTTCTCACATTGTAGCCTATTACGCCGGCAAGAAGGAGCCTTTTGGGTATATGGGCATAGTCTGAGCTATGATAGCTATTGGACTTCTAGGATTTATTGTATGGGCCCACCACATGTTCACTGTAGGAATGGATGTAGACACCCGGGCGTACTTTACTTCCGCCACAATGATTATTGCCATTCCAACAGGAGTAAAGGTCTTTAGCTGACTTGCAACCCTGCACGGCGGGGACATTAAGTGAGAAACTCCTATGCTATGAGCACTCGGTTTCATCTTTTTATTTACCGTTGGAGGACTCACCGGGATCGTGCTCGCCAACTCATCTCTCGACATTGTACTTCATGATACCTACTATGTGGTTGCACACTTCCACTACGTCCTCTCCATAGGAGCTGTTTTCGCGATCGTTGCCGGATTTGTACACTGGTTCCCTCTATTTACAGGTTATACCCTTCATTCATCATGAACAAAAATCCATTTTGGAGTAATGTTTGCGGGTGTTAACCTAACTTTCTTCCCTCAACATTTCCTAGGTCTCGCCGGAATGCCCCGACGATACTCCGACTACCCTGACGCCTATACCCTCTGAAACACCATTTCCTCAATCGGGTCGTTGGTATCCCTCGTTGCGGTCATCATATTCCTGTTTATTATCTGAGAAGCATTTAGCGCTAAACGAGAAGTTCTCTCAGTAGACCTAGTCACGACCAATATTGAGTGACTTCACGGCTGCCCCCCTCCTTACCACACCTTTGAGGAACCAGCCTTTGTTCAAACACAATTAAACTAAGGTCCACCGCCCCCAGCACAAGTTATAAAACTTTGTCCTTGACAAACATGCGAGGTAAAACTCGCGTGCTACCAAATGGCACACCCATCACAAATCGGATTCCAAGACGCCGCCTCCCCTTTAATAGAAGAACTCCTCCACTTCCACGACCACGCCTTAATGATTGTGCTACTGATTAGCACAATGGTCTTATATATTATTGGTGCCATAGTTACAGCTAAGTTTACTGACAAATTGGTGCTTGACTCACAAGAAATTGAGGTAATCTGGACAGTACTCCCCGCCGTTGTACTGATCTTGATTGCCCTGCCCTCACTTCGACTCCTTTATATGATGGACGAGGTTAGCGCGCCACAGATGACTGTTAAAGCCGTAGGACACCAGTGGTACTGAACCTACGAGTATACGGACTATGAAGACCTAGAATTTGACGCGTATATACTTCCCACATCGGACCTAGCGCCGGGTCAGTTCCGCCTCCTAGAAGCAGATCACCGTGTAGTAGTCCCATCTACCTCACCTATCCGAATGCTCGTAACCTCAGAGGACGTACTACACTCTTGAGCTCTTCCAGCCCTAGGTGTAAAAGTAGACGCCATCCCCGGACGTCTAAATCAAACTACCTTTATTGTTGACCGCCCAGGTGTGTTCTATGGACAGTGTTCAGAAATCTGCGGGGCCAATCACAGCTTTATACCTATTGTAGTAGAATCAACTTCCTTAGAGTCTTTCGAGAATTGATCTACGGTGATGTTAGAAGACCTCTCGCTAAGAAGCTGAAAAGTAAAAGCGCCAGACTTTTAATCTGGAAAATGGTGATTAACGACCACCCTTTGCGATATGCCCCAACTAAACCCCGCCCCCTGATTTATAATCCTATTATTTTCATGGTTCATTTTTTTAACCGTCCTCCCCGGCAAGGTTTTAAAGCACTCGGAGCCTAACCAACCTCAGGTAGAACCTACATACACCGCCCAAAAATCAACTTGAACCTGACCATGATACTAAGCTTCTTTGACCAATTTGAATCTCCATCATACCTGGGTATTCCCCTGATGGCCTTAGCCATCGCCCTCCCTTGGCTACTATTCCCATCTCCCACTGACCGATGACTTGCTAACCCCCTGCTAGCTACTCAAACTTGATCTCTTAACCGGGTTACCGGCCAATTATTGATTGCTATGGCCCCCGCGGGCCACAAGTGGGCAGCCCTATTTGCATCCCTAATTGTTTTCTTACTCACCATCAATATGTTGGGCCTGTTGCCCTATACTTTCACACCCACAACACAGCTTTCCCTTAACATGGGCCTAGCCTTCCCACTGTGGCTGGCCACGGTTATTGTAGGGATGGTCAATAATCCAACCAACGCACTGGGCCACCTTCTCCCAGAGGGCACTCCAACCCCTCTCATCCCCGTACTGATTATTATCGAAACAATCAGCCTATTTATTCGACCCCTGGCCTTGGGGGTTCGACTAACTGCTAACCTAACTGCCGGACACCTGTTGATGCAATTAATTGCGACCGCCGGCTACGTACTTCTGCCGCTGATACCCACCGTTGCCCTACTAACCATCATTGTTCTGTTCCTACTTACTCTTCTGGAGGTAGCAGTAGCCATGATTCAGGCATACGTGTTTGTTCTACTACTGACCCTTTACTTACAAGAAAACGTATAATGTCAGCACAAACTCACCCTTATCACATAGTTACACCCAGCCCCTGGCCACTCACTGGCGCAATCGCTGCTCTATTAATAACATCCGGCCTAGCCGTATGGTTCCACTTTCACTCATATACTCTTATAACCCTTGGCACTGTTATTCTTGTGCTTACAGTGTATCAATGATGACGAGACATCGTTCGAGAAGGTACATTCCAAGGACACCACACACCCCCTGTGCAGAAAGGGCTGCGCTACGGAATGATTCTGTTCATTACATCAGAGGTCCTATTTTTCCTAGGCTTTTTCTGAGCATTTTACCACTCAAGCCTCGCCCCCACCCCTGAGCTGGGAGGTTCTTGACCGCCCGCAGGAGTAACCCCCCTTGACCCCTTTGAAGTCCCGCTTCTAAATACAGCAGTACTCCTAGCCTCAGGTGTCACCGTTACGTGAGCCCATCACAGCATTATAGAAGGGGAGCGGAAGCAAGCCACCCAATCTCTAGCCCTAACAATCCTTTTAGGGGGCTACTTTACGTACCTACAAGCCCTAGAATACGAAGAGGCACCATTTACTATCGCAGACAGCGTGTACGGCTGCACGTTTTTCGTAGCCACAGGATTCCACGGGCTTCACGTACTTATCGGCTCGACCTTCTTGGCCATTTGTTTAGCCCGCCAAATCCGCCACCATTTTACGTCAGACCACCACTTTGGATTTGAAGCCGCAGCTTGATACTGGCACTTCGTGGACGTAGTATGATTGTTCCTTTATATCTCCATCTACTGATGAGGATCATAATCTTCTTAGTATTAATATAGTATTAGTGCCTTCCAAGCACACGGTCTTGGTTCAACTCCAAGGGAAGATAATGAACTTACTCTCTACAGTTATTCTAATTGCCACAGCGCTATCTGCAGTACTAGGCATCGTCTCGTTCTGACTCCCTAGCATGGCGCCAGATCAAGAAAAGCTTTCCCCATATGAATGCGGCTTTGACCCGATTGGGTCGGCCCGACTGCCATTCTCGCTGCGTTTCTTTCTAGTTGCCATTCTGTTCCTACTATTTGACCTAGAAATTGCATTACTGCTTCCTCTACCATGAGGCGACCAGCTGACATCCCCACATACTACGCTTGCATGAGCAGGCGGAGTACTGATTCTATTGACCCTCGGCCTAGTTTATGAATGACTACAAGGAGGACTAGAGTGGGCCGAATCGGGGGCTAGTTTAACAAAAACATATGATTTCGGCTCATAAAATTGTGGTTAAAGCCCACAGCCGCTAAATGACCCCTGCCCACTTTGCCTTTTCAGCCGGATTTACACTAGGCCTCACAGGCCTAGCGCTCCATCGACGCCATCTTTTATCAGCGCTTCTATGTCTAGAAGGGATGATGCTATCACTGTTCGTAGCACTCTCGTTATGAACATTGCAAGTTGAGTCAACAAGTTTTTCCCCGCTACCCATGATTCTACTGACATTTTCAGCTTGCGAAGCAAGCGCGGGGCTGGGGTTATTAGTCGCCACTGCCCGCACCCATGGAACAGATCGGCTTCAAAACCTGAACCTTTTACAATGCTAAAGATCTTAATCCCCACGCTGATATTAATCCCCACCACTTGACTATCCGGTGCTAAGTGACTTTGGCCGACCACCCTGGCACAGAGCTTTTGCGTGGCACTTGTTAGCTTAACATGACTAGCCAATCCCTCGGAAACGCCCTGGACCCCAGTGAGCTCATACCTTGCAGCGGACCCACTCTCCTCGCCTCTTATTGCACTTTCCTGCTGGCTGCTGCCCCTTATAATCCTAGCCAGTCAGAACCATACCAGTCCTGAGCCCCTTACGCGACAACGGCTCTACATTACGCTGCTTATCTCACTTCAGCTGTTCTTAATTGTAGCCTTCGGGGCCACTGAGCTCATCTTATTTTATGTTGGATTTGAAGCAACCCTAATTCCAACGCTCTTAATTATTACTCGATGAGGAAACCAGCCAGACCGCATCCAGGCTGGCACGTACTTCTTGTTCTACACCCTCGCCGGTTCTATGCCTCTTTTGGTGGCACTCCTAACTATAACGAATAGCACGGGCACCCTATCTCTCTTTACCATCCAATTTTCCGAACCTATAGAGCTTCTAACGGGCGGACATAAGATGTGGTGGGCCGCCTGTATGCTGGCCTTTCTTGTCAAGATGCCACTATATGGCATTCACCTGTGGCTACCGAAGGCTCACGTAGAAGCACCAATCGCGGGCTCAATGGTTCTGGCGGCCGTCCTGCTTAAACTTGGCGGATATGGAATAATCCGAATACTGCCAATCCTTAGTCCACTAACACCTCAACTCAGCTACCCCTTTATTATCCTCGCATTATGAGGCATTATTATAGCCGGCTCCATTTGCCTGCGACAAACAGATCTTAAATCACTAATTGCTTACTCCTCAGTAAGCCACATAGGACTTGTCGCTGCAGCAATCCTCATCCAAACGCCCTGAGGACTTACGGGTGCAATTATCCTTATAATTGCGCATGGTCTAACTTCATCAGCACTCTTTTGTTTAGCAAATATCAACTACGAGCGCACTCACACCCGTACTATAACCCTCGCCCAAGGACTTCAACTAGTCCTCCCCTTAATATCAGCTTGATGATTTGTTGGGAGCCTTGCAAACCTTGGGCTACCGCCTTTGCCTAATCTGGTAGGGGAACTTATGATCATTGCCTCACTATTCGACTGAGCTCCCTGAACAATTATGTTGACGGGGCTCGGGACACTCATTACAGCGGGCTACTCCCTCTACATGTTTTTAACGACCCAACGAGGGGCTACTTCTGGGCATGTCGTTGATCTGGAACCATCACACACACGAGAACATCTCCTTGTGGCCCTACACGTGTTACCCCTTCTTATGCTTGTTGCAAAGCCCGAACTGATTTGGGGACTAGCCACTTGTAGATATAGTTTAGTTAAAATCTTAGGTTGTGGCGCTGAAGTCAGGGGTTAAAATCCTCTTATCTACAAAGAGAGAGGCTCGCAGCGCTGAAGACTGCTAATCTTCATGTTCCCGGTTGAACCCCAGGCTCACTCGCCCCCGCTTCTAAAGGATAACAGTTCATCCGCTGGTCTTAGGAACCAGAGACTCTTGGCGCAAATCCAAGTAGTAGCTATGCTCAACACCACTACAACAGCCACCACAACACTGCTACTCATTTTTGTAATCCTGCTCTACCCGCTGGCTACGACCCTCTCTCCTAGCCCTAAAACCAAAACCTGAGCCCTTACGCATGTAAAAACCGCTGTTAAGGTGTCCTTTTTCCTCAGCCTACTACCTCTTACAATTCATTTAAATCAGGGCACCGAGCAAGTCACAACGATCTGCACTTGAATAAACACTGCTACCTTCGATATTAACATCAGCTTCAAATTTGACGCTTACTCGCTGATCTTTGTACCCGTGGCTCTTTACGTGACCTGGGCAATCTTGGACTTTGCTTCGTGGTATATGCACTCAGATCCCCACATGAGCCGATTCTTTAAATACCTGCTTGTTTTCTTGATTGCCATGCTAGTGCTTGTTACAGCAAATAACATATTTCAACTGTTTATTGGCTGAGAAGGAGTTGGCATCCTGTCCTTCCTACTTATCGGCTGATGGCATGCCCGAGCAGACGCCAATACCGCCGCCCTACAAGCCGTGCTCTACAATCGGGTGGGCGATATTGGACTAATTTTGGCCATAGTTTGAATAACTACTAATGTTGGCTCATGAGAACTACAACAGATTGCTTCAACATCCGAAGGAATAGACTTAACCCTTCCTCTTGCTGGAGTGATCCTCGCAGCTACGGGCAAATCAGCTCAGTTTGGTCTTCACCCGTGATTACCCTCAGCAATGGAGGGCCCAACCCCAGTTTCAGCCCTACTCCACTCTAGTACCATGGTTGTGGCTGGTATTTTCCTTCTCCTCCGTATGTCCCCCCTACTAGAGCAAAACCCATCAGCTCTTACTTTTTGCCTTTGCCTAGGAGCATTAACAACACTATTTACAGCTATTTGTGCCCTCACTCAGAATGATATTAAGAAAATCGTAGCTTTCTCAACATCAAGCCAGCTGGGGCTTATGATGGTGACTATCGGGCTAAACCAGCCACAATTGGCCTTTCTCCACATCTGTACCCACGCCTTTTTCAAGGCAATACTATTTCTGTGTTCTGGCTCAATCATTCACAGCCTTAATGATGAGCAGGACATCCGAAAAATGGGGGGCATACACCACTTGGCACCTGTAACCTCATCATGTCTTACAATTGGCTCACTGGCCTTAACCGGAACTCCCTTCCTGGCAGGCTTCTTCTCCAAGGACGCGATTATTGAGGCCCTTAATACCTCTCAACTAAACGCGTGGGCTCTTGCACTAACCCTACTCGCCACTTCCCTAACCGCGGTTTATAGCCTGCGAGTCGTTTTTTATGTCCAAATGGGACACCCCCGGTTCGCGTCACTGTCCCCCATCAACGAAAACGACCCGGCCCTTACCAGCCCCCTGAAGCGATTAGCCTGAGGGAGTATTATTGCCGGTCTCGTTATTACGGGCAATATGCTGTCTAATAAGACGCAAGTTATGTCTATGCCCCTGGAGCTAAAGATAGCAGCCCTTGCAGTCACAATTATTGGGCTCACCCTGGCGCTAGACCTCGCCTCCCTCACATCCCAGCAAGTGAACACTACCCCGAAACTTCCACTGCACAACTTCTCCAATATACTGGGCTACTTCCCCAGCCTGGTACACCGGTTCAGCCCTAAAACGGGCCTTGTCGTAGGACAAGCCGTCGCCAGCCAAGTGCTAGACCAGACTTGGTTCGAGAAATCTGGGCCCAAGGCCATCACCTCTTACAACACCCTCTCCGCGTCAGCAGTTAGCAATGTTCAGCGGGGCATAGTAAAGACGTTCCTGAGCATGTTCCTTCTCTCTCTTCCCGCAATTATAATCGCCACGCTAATATAATTCCTGCCAGAATGACCAACCTACGAAAATCGCACCCCCTCCTAAAAATTGCAAACGGGGCACTAGTAGACCTCCCTGCCCCCTCTAACATTTCCGCCTGATGGAACTTCGGCTCTCTGTTAGGACTCTGCCTGATCGCCCAAATCGTTACCGGACTATTCCTGGCCATGCACTATACTTCTGATATTGCGACCGCCTTCTCATCCGTCGCCCACATCTGCCGTGACGTTAATTATGGTTGGATGATCCGGAACATGCACGCCAACGGAGCCTCATTCTTCTTCATCTGCATCTACATGCACATCGGACGCGGACTTTACTACGGCTCTTACCTCTATAAGGAGACATGAAACATTGGCGTAGTCTTATTACTTCTCGTAATGATAACAGCCTTTGTAGGGTATGTCCTCCCCTGAGGACAGATGTCCTTTTGAGGCGCTACGGTCATTACGAACCTACTCTCAGCAGTACCCTATGTTGGTAACACGCTTGTCCAATGAATTTGAGGCGGGTTCTCAGTCGACAACGCCACACTCACCCGATTCTTCGCCTTTCACTTCCTTCTTCCTTTCGTAGTACTAGCAGCCACGGTTATTCACCTATTGTTTCTCCACGAAACTGGCTCCAATAACCCCACCGGAGTCAGCTCTGAAGCAGATAAGGTATCCTTTCACCCCTATTTTTCATACAAAGACCTATTAGGCTTTGCGACCCTTATTCTTGCACTGGTAACCCTCGCCCTGTTCTCCCCGAACCTTCTTGGAGACCCGGACAACTTTACCCCCGCCAACCCGCTGGTTACTCCCCCACACATCAAACCAGAGTGATACTTCCTCTTTGCATACGCCATTCTTCGATCCATCCCTAACAAGCTTGGTGGCGTATTGGCCCTCCTGTTTTCAATTCTAGTTCTCATGCTGGTACCTTTCTTGCATACATCTAAGCAACGGAGCCTTACTTTCCGGCCATTCACCCAAGCCCTATTTTGAGCCCTGATCGCCGACGTACTAATCTTGACATGGATTGGTGGGATACCAGTAGAAGACCCATACATCATCATTGGTCAACTTGCCTCTGTCATCTATTTTTCGATCTTCTTAGTGCTAACCCCCGCAGTCGGGTGACTAGAGAACAAGACCGTACTCTCAGAATGCAGCTGTAGCTCAGGGACTAGAGCGTCGGTCTTGTAAGCCGAATGTCGGAGGTTTAACCCCTCCTCGCTGCTCTGATAAATCTGGCAGATCCCGGTTGATGAGCGAAGCACGAGTAACGCATTACATCGCTTTGTCAAGGCGAAGGCTTGGGTTAAATCCCCGAGTGCTTCTGCCAGGATCCGCCAAATATTTTGATCATGAGTTTGGGGATAAGACCCATATGTAATATCACCATTATCTTACCTTAAGAAATCAGGAATGATACCTAAATGAAGGGATGACAGTAGGCATTCATTCGAAGCCTGAAGACAATCATAGAAATGAGTGCATCGCACAAGAGAATCCCCTAGGTATCAATTAGGACACTCAGACAGTAATCCGCAATGGGGCTAACACTGACACTACCTTGAGCAGTAAGAACCGAGCTACAAGCACATTTCTTAATGCATGGCCTTATTGATGGTCAGGGACAGAACCTGTGGGGGTTTCAACTCCTGACATTATTCCTGGCATTTGGTTCCTACTTCAGGAACATTACTAGAGATGATCCCGCATCCTATGACCGACGCTTGCATAAGTTAATGGTGAAAACCATCACTTCGTTACCCACCAAGCCGGGCATTCACTCTAAAGGGCATTGGTTATTTTTTATTATTTTTAATCTCAGGCAACATCCATGCATAGCTAAGGTACGTTAACAAGGTCGGACATATCCCGTGGTCTAGCCACATAAAGTGAATGTTAAAGGACTCTAATAAAGTGTTTACATAATTCTAAGCTTCGGACATAAGACTCATATTCTTCTTTCTTTTGTTTATAGTTTTAGCAATTTTGCCCCCCCTCCCCCCATAAAAAATTTTTATTCAAAGACCATAGAAGACTAGGACTTGAACCTAAGCTTAGGAGGCCAAAGCTCCTTGTGCTGCATTACACCACCTTCTAGTTAATAAAACCTACGGGGATTTAGCCCGCATCTTCTGACCGCAAGACAGATACTTTAATTTAAGCTAAGGCCTTACCCAAAAGCCCCGGCGGAGCTTTAGGCCGCATCTTCGGATTTGCAATCCGACGTGTTAACACTCCAGGACTTGACGGGGGGAGGACTTAAACCTCCGTCAGCGGGGCTACAATCCGCCACCTAAGCATTCGGCCACCCCGGCCTCAAGAAAGGGGGGAGTCGAACCCTCATAAGTTGATTTCAAGTCAACCACATAGCCCCTCTGACACTTTCTTAGTATATGGGTTATTCCAGTTGATATGCTGAAGATTACTACACAGCTCGCAACGCACCCCGTGATAAGCCACGGGTCAACTCTAGCACCACAAACAGAGCTAGTAATAGTGCCCCAGCCGCGGAGACTAGAAAACCACCACCACACCCGTATATTAAGGCAACCCCTGCCATATCACCACGAACAACCTCCAAACCACCAACTTCATCGACGCCCAGCCAAGACGCCTCATACATTTCGGGCCCAAAGAAAGCAAACACTCCTCCAACTGCTAGCGACAATAAAGCTATACTAACTAGAACGGGGCCACTTCCCCAAGTCTCGGGATGTGGTTCGGCGGCAAGAGCCGCAGAATAAGCAAACACGACCAGCATTCCTCCCAAGTAAATTAAGAACAACACAAGCGGCAGGAACGATCCCCCCGATCCCACTAAAGCGGCACAACCAACACCTGCCACCACCACTAGGCCTAAGGCTGCAAAATAGGGCGACGGGTTTGAAGCCACCGCAACTAACCCAGCCACAAAGCAAAATAATGTCAATCAAATACCATAAGTCATAATTTCTGCCCGGATTTTAACCGGGGCCAGTGAAGTGAAGATCCACCATTCTATTCAACTGCAGTAACCGTCTTCAGGAAGAGAAGGGTTTAACTCCTGCCTCTGGCCCCCAAAGCCAGAATTCTACTAAACTACTTCCTGACCTCGGCCCTCACTGCGAGGCATGGACGGCCATGTCTTTACAGGTTATATTACATGTTACTTCTCATTACATCTTATATTATAAAATTATATATTAGAACAAAAACCACCCTATATNCAGGGTGACATGAGGCCAATCATGCAAAATATTGCCG